CTTTACTTGGTGATAAATAAAGCATCCTTACTTTTTTTGATCTCTCAGAAATTTCATAAAACGGACTTTCTAGAGACCCCCAATAACCAATCTTCGCATGAATTGCTAAGGATCCAATAAGTCCAACATTGATTCCTTCAGACGTGTCAATGGGGCAAATGCGTCCGTAGTGACTGGGGTGAATATCTCGTATCCGAAAACTAGCAGTTCGCCCTGTCAATCCTCCAGGGCCCAGATAACTCGATTTTCTCCCATGAACTATTTGGGTCAATGGATTAGTTCGATCCAAAACTTGAGATAATGGGTGTAATCCAAAAAAAGATTCATAAGTGGTTGTTAATGGAGTTGAAGTTACTAAATTCTGAGGAGTGGGTATCAATTTATGCTTAATTGCTCCGCATATAGTCCCTCTAACCATATTTTCTAAACGAACCAGGGCCAATCCGAATTGGTCTTGTAAAAGATCTGCGACAGACCGAATGCGTTTATTTTTCAAATGATTCATATCGTCAAGTGTACCCATTCCAAATTTCATTCCAATCAAATGATCTGCAGCTGCCAATATATCTCGCGGTAACAAAAATGTGTTGTTCTGGGGGATATCAAGATTCAGCCTTCGGTTCATATTTCGTCGACCAATCCTTCCTAACTCACATCTTTGTTGAAAGAATTTTTTTTGTAATTCTTTACATAAGGATTCAGAAACTACCGGCTCCCCACCTACACAAGCAAATTGTTGATAAAACTCCAAAATGGCATTTTCTTTTGACCCGATTTTTTTTTTCTCCTTATCATTCAGGAAAGACAAGAAAATTTCGGGGTAGCGAGCATTTTCGAGAATTTCTCTTAGATTCGAACCCATAGCTGATAATAGAACTAGAATAGATATTTTTTGTTTCCTACTCACACGAGCCCATATCCTTGCTTTTCTATCAATCTCTAATTCTAATCTCCCTCCCCAATCTGATATTATGATGCCGGTATAGACTGAAATTCCGTTATGGTCCAATTCTGACCGGTAATAGATACCAGGGCTTTGCAATATTTGATTGATCACAATTCTGTATATTCCGTTTACTATAGAAGTTCCCAGGGAATTCATTAGAGGAATATTTCCAATAAAAATTGTTTGTTCTTGCATATCCCTACTGTTTTTCCAAATTAATCCCGCGGATACATATAATTCCGAAGAATACGTGAGTGATTCATATACAGCATCTCTTTCTTTTATCAATGGTTCTACCAATTGATATGTTTCCCCAAATAATTGAAATTCAATTTCTTGATCTGTATCTTCAATTTTTGGAAACTTATAAAGTTCCTCTGTTAAGCCCTGATCAATAAACCTACAAAACCCTTCAAATTGTATCTGATTCAATCCGGGTATTGTAGATATTGACTCATTTCCACCCCCAAGCATTTTTTTTAATTTCCCATTTATAGACAAAAACCCATTATTTGCTCATTTTTCAATCGAATCATAGGGATCGAGAGCCTAGCAATGATGGAATTTATATTCTGTTTACTGAATCACATGAAATTTTACCTAATATATGGAATGTGTGAAATATGTATGAACAAGGGAATAAAGATAATTTTTTTTTTACTCAAATTGGAATTTGCAACAGATGGAAAGGAATTGATAAATTATACTTAGACTTATGTAATTTGGTTTATAGAATATCAAAACGAAAAATGATTCAATTTCTACCATTATTATGATATTCTGTGTTCGACTCCGGTTGGATACCATAAAAGTATTCGGGATTTGGTCTGTTCAATGAGACAAAGACATAATAGTCAAAAATAATATAGAATTTGGAGTCCTTAACTTTTTCGCGGATTCATGGGTTCCTTTTTTTTTTTTTAGTCAAATTCGTAGAATATGATTGAAGTGTATAAAATGTATAATATAAGAAGGCTGATGTTTATTAAATTATTTAATAAACATTTACAGATCTAACTATAGCTATCTATATATGTCTTGATATACATATGCCTTGTCTTTCCTTTATTCTGGACCTATTCTGTACAGTGCACGTGATGCCCGCTCAGAATTGCTATTTAATAAAAATTGATAATTTCCTGAAAATTACTTATGGACATCGTATACAGATAAATTACCCGATTAGATAATATTGTGTACCAATTAATGTTCTGGGATTTAGATATACCCGAAATTGCTGTTATAATTGAAATTGCGAAGGATTTTTTTTTTCAATAAAAAAACCAATACTGATTGTATCAATTTTGATTTTCTTATATCATTAAGGAAACGCAATTTGAGATTCAAATTTACGAATCATTCATGAATTAATAGTTAACGGTTCCAGTTTGTTCTGAATTTTTTCTTTTATGACTGAAAACTAAAAATTTTGTTTTTCACTAGAAAAAGTAAGGGAAATTTTTAGAGATTTTGTGGTTTTAAGATACTATACAATCAATAGAAGGGATGGATCCAAGCCAAACAAAAAGAAATCTTTCTTTTAGAAAAGCAGTTAAGAAAAACGGGATTAAGATTCAAAATACAAGTACAATAAATAAGAAGACAAAGGGGGATTTTTTTCATAGATTTTGATTTGGTATCGTTATCGTTTTGGCGACATGGCCGAGCGGTAAGGCGGGGGACTGCAAATCCTTTTTCCCCAGTTCAAATCTGGGTGTCGCCTAATCACCAAAAGAATTGACATACTCCCTTCTGTTTTGCTGCTATAATTTGAAAAATTTTTCCGGCGGAAGCCAACGGAGGAAACTGATAAATCTTGATAGTCCTTCCATTACTAATGGAGTGTCTATGTCTACGAGCCGAGTTTGGAATTCAATTGGATAGCAGGACGGAAATCGAATTCCGTTTTTATTTTAGTTGCGGAAAGGCCAGAAGAGACTTTGTATACATATACATATTCATCAAAGTCTTTGAGTACTCCGGCATTCAATCAATATTAATTCGATTGAATGAGTAATTGGCTTTTACTTAGTATATATACCTGTTTTCTTTTTTCGTTAACCTCTAGTCAAGAACATAATAGGGCGTCCTCCGATTGTTTCATAGAGACAATAAGGAGACGTTAAGTTAAGGATTAGATCAAAAGAAAATGGGAAAGAAATAGGGTATGGGCTAGGTAGTGATCTACCTTTCTTCTATTTTTTTATACTTTTTATTTAACTTAATGAAGGGCAACAAAAGAAAGAATCGATTTTTATTATTTCTACATACTATATATTAGTAGCATTTCTTTGATACTTCCAAGGGGGTCTCCGCATATTTTTCTTGTGCTTAATCGTTTCTTTTCTGATTATACTAGAACTCTTATAAGACCCCTTATAAGTTCGAGTTGGATTTATTGGATTGTTTCATCAACGATCTTAGGTCAGAATTTTTGACTCTGCGCCAGTGATTCCACTATTATTTATTAGTGAACAATAATTCAAGAATTCCGTCATAGAGATAGGGGACATAATTCACATGGATATAGTAAATCTCGCTTGGGCTGCTTTAATGGTAGTCTTTACATTTTCTCTTTCACTCGTAGTATGGGGAAGAAGTGGACTCTAGAAGTATTACTAATTGTAATTGAGTTTAGGAATTAAACTGTATTGTATCAATTTTGATATAAATCGTTCAGATCTGAAAAGCTTTTTTTAGTTGAAATTTCATTATTTCAACACTATTTCAATTTAAAATTCAATTTTTAAATTGAAATAGAAATAAAAAAATATCTGCATTTCAAAATTTTCTTGGGTTTTGGTGTAGTAATAGAGTTTATGAATAATATATATGAAGAATAGTCTTTCAATCAAACAAATATTTCAATTATTTCCGTGTTTGTATTTCGAAAGTAAAAAGACTACAAAGTAAAAGAAATACAAATGGTAGTAAATTTATTCCAACTGAATTCTTGATCAATTTTCTATTTCGATGAACCAACTCTTACTAAAATTAGATATGGACCTTGAGGAAGAGTTGAACTTTTTTTATTTTACTTTTTTTGTTCCTTTTTTATTATTCAAAAAGAAAAGAGTTCTGTTATTCCATTACCGTTACGTAGATACACATTTTCTATCGGAAACAACACAGACATAGTAGTTCTTTAACGAGATACTACACAGACTAAAACAGTGTCTTGTCTTGGGCGAGTCACATATTGCGCACTTCCCGTTTGTTTTAATATTTTGAAAATTTGATTTATGTTGTACTTGTTTTATTGAACGCACTATTCAAACGTTAAAAGAGGTTTACTAATCCTTTAGCCCCCCCCTTTTTTTTTTCGAAATTCGAAGGAGTTTCCATAGATCATCTGTAAACTGATGGATCAATGACTTCTTCGTCAGAATGCTATGCTAATAAAAAGATTACTTTAATTTTCTTTTATTATACCCATCAAAAAGGCCCTTGATTCTTTTGATCGGAATTCATATTGAAAATAATCAGCAATCCGGGAATTAGAATCGTACGAGTCGCTTTTCAATTATTTCAAATTGATTGAAATCAACACAAATTAAATATAAGACAGATGGATAAAGCAAAGAAATCGAATTGGAGGGGCACTATATAAATTATATATAATATGTAATTGATATCCATATATATACCGATATATAGAAATCTGACGAACTATTGTAGATTGATCTCTATTAAATTAATCCGGATTACAATACACCTTATATACACTACAATAACAATAGTAGATAGTATGGTAGAAAGAAATATCTGAATCTTTCTACCATACTATCGTATTTATTTCATAGAATACGGCGAATTCTAGTCTGCCCCGTTCATTTAAGACGCGAAATTTGAATCCCTTTCTTCTCTTCAATTATTGATAAGAACTAAAAAGTCCAGATTAATTCAAATTAATCACCTTGGCTGACTGTTTTGACGTATATTATAAGTAAAAAAGCGGTAGGAACTAGAATAAACAGTGCAGTAGCAATAAATGCGAGAATATTTACTTCCATAATCTCATTGTTTCGTTTTTCTTTAATTTAATTCGCAATAACTCGGGAGTTAATCCCATAGAGATAATAAATCTTTCGCTTGTAAATTCAATGGGATGAATTACATCTCGATGATATCGAATCGGATCCATCAATATCATGAATAACAATATCTGCACTATCAAATCAACTCATCGTCAAGAATTGAATAGTATAACATAGGACGATCTTTTATCCATACGGAACTCCAAATTTTATTCCTGATCCAACCAATAATTTTCCCCTTTTTTTTTTATCATTCTTTTTTATTCTTTCTTTTATATAACCTACTGCCCTGTTTGTACAACCATCTGATGAAGTATCATTGAACCGCCCTTACACGTACCATTGATTCTAAACAACCCCCAACAAACAATAGACGATAAATAAAAAAAAAGAGGAAGGAGTTAAGTTCGAAACTTCTTTTTTTACTGATCGAATCTAATCTCCTTGGAAAACAAAAGAAGGATGATAAATACGAGTACAGATTTCGGTATAAAAAATCTAATATTCCATCAAATTAACTATAAAATTAAATTAATTATTATTATATTATTTATTTTTATATAAAAATAAATAAAGTTTGTTCTTTCAAGGAAACCCCTTAATAAAAAAATGGCGCTCCCCTAATAAAAAAGCGATCCCTGAAAGTATTCTATTACAATAACTAAGTTATTTTATATCGTGCAAATTCCATTTATATATGGAATTCCGGGAAACATACAGTACTCTACTCTATTCGACAGAGTAGCAGTAATCGAAAAAGCCATACCCGGTACAGTATGGTATCTCTTGGAATCCTGAATGTGCTGCTACCAATAATTGTCCTAATCCACATATGTCTATCGCTCATCAATCGAATCAGTACTAGTCAAAGAAATGAAAATTCCCCGATTGATGATAAAATTGATGATAAATGTGAAATAAAAAAGAAAAAAAAAATAAAGAAGAGGGATTGCTGTTGGGAACGAAATTCGACTTACTTTCACAAAAAATAGAGAGCGGAGTTTATATATTTTTTTTTTATTGGATCCGTCGGGACTGACGGGGCTCGAACCCGCAGCTTCCGCCTTGACAGGGCGGTGCTCTGACCAATTGAACTACAATCCCAAGTAAATACAATAATAAAATAAAGTATTATGTATACATATTTTTATTATTTTATTCTAACCCCTTCAATTTTGCATTTAGATTCAAATTGGCGTGTTGTAACAGAGCCGCGAGTGATATATATAATACTCATATTGGTATGCGCTTTAGTGAGACTGACCTGGATTACTAGTAATCCTTTCGTTATTGCCAAATAAATGGGATAATTACTTTTTCAATGAAAAGGTTTTTTTCTTTATCCCTTTCCTTCGATTGTATTTTATACTTACAGATCCTGATATGAATCTAGATCATTATCAAGATATGAATTTAGATCATTATCAAGATCCTAATTTGTTGGAAAAATAGAGTAAATAAATAGTGCTATAGATATAGCAGAGAAGAAAATTTCTCTTACATATTGGGGGATCGGGCATTTCTGGAGAGCACAAAATGGGTTATATGATACCATTTCGTGGTAGATCGGCAGATTTTTGGGCCGAGCTGGATTTGAACCAGCGTAGACATATTGCCAACGAATTTACAGTCCGTCCCCATTAACCGCTCGGGCATCGACCCAGGAAGAATAAATTCCAGGCTTATTGATAATCCATGATCAACTTCCTTTCGTAGTACCCTACCCCCAGGGGAAGTCGAATCCCCGCTGCCTCCTTGAAAGAGAGATGTCCTGGACCGCTAGACGATGGGGGCATATCATACTTGAACGACCGCCAGGATACTATGCTGATAGTATGCACAATTTTAAAAATTGTCAATATAATGGGATGGTATGACTCGAGACGGAGGATCTTTCCATCTTTCACGATTCTATAGCATTTTTTTCCGCCAATAATTTAGTTCATAATTTAGTTCAGAGGCTGCGCCAAATTTCTTTATCAATCATTCAATGAAATATGTTGGATCCCTGTTAAATTAGTAGGTACGTGTATCAATCCAATCAATTTCGTTATGATGTCAATTACAATTGGAAAAAATCCATTGTCATTGTATTGCTATTTATCAAATCCAATATCAATAAACCTTTTTATTTTAACTATATTCATTTTATTTTAACTATATTCACTAGTATATCCTCCCCTAGAATTTTATTTAACAGACAAGTCAAATTTTTCATTTCTGAACGAACCGCTATACATATAAGATATAGTCTTATATGTACATATATTATAATAAGTCACTATACTAAACTCATAGTGACTAGTGACTTTATTCAGGAATTGAATCAAACGAGCCCTTTTAACTCAGTGGTAGAGTAACGCCATGGTAAGGCGTAAGTCATCGGTTCAAATCCGATAAGGGGCTTTGGTTTTTTCATAAATAAAAAAAAATCCGGCGGTAGTATTCCTATTTGAATTAGGAATAAAGTTATTGTGGATATTTGTAATAAATCAAAGTAACAAATTATATAATGTA